CCTATGAAGCATTCAGGAACAAGAAGATTCAATCGGACGACGAATTCTTACGTGGTCCAAGGAAATCAAAGGTCCGCTTCCACGATTTCATCTATATCGAATCTTAATATCAGAATAGCTTATATAGTCATGATTCAATTCAGGTCCACTGACTTTTGATTGATTTCTCTTCGGATCTGATTGGAACATTGGAGAAGTAGGAAGACTTTGGCGGGCGATTCATATAATGGGTATCTAGAATATCTATGTCCTAGGACATAAAATATGAATAATGAAGAGAAATAGATATATAAATAAGAATTTATAGGCTGTACACCTAATTTCATTTATTTTCCTGGGATTGTAGTTCAATCGGTCAGAGCACCGCCCTGTCAAGGCGGAAGCTGCGGGTTCGAGCCCCGTCAGTCCCGACCTAGGATCCGATGAATCGATCAATTCATCTCTGTAGGGGGGCTAAGAAGGATTAGGATCTAATTCCAAGCAGGAGGATCCTTCTTTCGTTTCGCATTTCTCATCGGACAAATCAAGGAATCAAAATTACAATAACGACTACCGATTGATGGAGGAGATACATATGTAGGTTGGTACAATCGGGGGTATCACCATATTAAGCATATTTAGTAAGGATTCAAAGAGATACCGTACAGGTCTGGCTTTTTTCGATTGTTCCTGGCCCATCGAATAGAGTAGCAATTTTTTTCCCGGGAGCACATAACATTTTCTTTTTTTTTTGCTTGGTCCGGTTTCGATTCCTAAAGCTAAAGCCCGCAGAGCGGTACGGGACAGGCAATAGGGTAGTAGGACTATTCGAGGGGAGGTGTTGGAATAGACCTGGCACATCACATCACAAGCCACCCTACTGAAGATTGTCGAAATAGGAAGAGGCTATGTCAATTGAAGAAGAATCACTATCGGAATCAAGAAAGCAAGAAGGAAAGCGAACACTTTCTCCCGTCCCAGTCAGAGCTAGCAATCCTGTCTATTCTTATGAATCGAAATATTCTCTTGGTGCAGGCAAATATTAACTAACAATTGATCATACTGTTGTGACGGGCGCGGCGGGTAGGCAATTGGTTCCAATTTCATTATCTCGTCCCCTCGATATCCTAGTATTTGACCAAGCCTGCCATCAATCGAATGAGAAGTTCCCCCTTCTCTTATGTATGACCCGTACCCATATGAGGCAGTCCCTGTTGGCTGATCCATTTATAAATTCTGCCGCAAGTGGCTGCAAAGCGGAGATTTCCGCTCTCATTTGGATGCCCCCAAACGGCTCTCCTCTAGCAATGTATACTCGTGCACTGCTTGCTTGAGGCCCCTAAAGCCTTCAAAAGCCTGCACCAAACAAAAAATTCAGAAGTATCTCTAACGATAAATTCTTAGTTAAAAATCTACCCTTTAGAATTCCAGTTTATGTTTTTCATTTACCTTGCAATTTCTAATTAAGGGGACACAGACCAGCAACTCTTCGCTGAATGTGGCTCATGTTTAACCTTCTGGTGAGGTATTCAGGTTGAGACGGACTCCCTGGTTTCTATATGGCTATCCACATTTCAATATTATCATTAGAATCTGAGAGCTAATGAGAAGGGATTGGAGGTTTGAATTGAGACATATTTGGAGGGAAGATGTGTTGGCTAAGCAAAGTCTCGGTCCTGCTCCTGGCTTAACCATCCTACGTGACCCAGACAGTGGAAAAAGAATTCTAACTTAGGCGCGACGACACCTAGAGTTGTTACAGTGAGTTAGAGCGTAAAGCCTGAACAAAAGGAAGTATATATGTCTCTCCCTCACGGATATTCTCCACAGGGGGAGAACTCAGTTTGCCGCCTGAATAAGTCCCTTTATGGACTTAAACAAGCGTCCCGAAATTGGTCCAAATCGATTGTCTCATCTTTCAATCTCTTTCTTCTTCAACAGAAAGGGCTTGACCATCATGATCTATGAGGCCGAGTAAGCCCTAGTCCAGCGCCACCCTGCAATGAGTATTTGGCTTATTCTTCAATCGCTTCCCCTGTTCCTAAGTAGACCTTTCTTTTACGACGAAGCACAGTAGTAAGAATCAGTAAGGAAAGTTGCTAGAGAAGTAGGCTTAGCTCTTGTGCACTTTGAGGGTTGGTTTACTTGCTTACTTTAACGAGTAAGGCAGTTGAAGTGAAAGTTTATTAGACTAGTCCCACTAAGATGGCGGGGAAACTTACTTCCGAGAGAGATGGTAGTGAGGCAATGAATATTGTTAGTTCCAAGTCTTCGATGTCCCTCGGAGACTGACAAGAGTCCGAATGGGTACTAACCTAGTAGTAGAATTCTATTGATGATGAGCGGGCAAAAGCCCCCAGATCCCCCGGTTTGTGAGCCAGGTTCCCCCCTTCTTTTTTCTTGGCACGAGATGCCGTTACACCATACACGGTAGGAAAAAGCTTCGAAGTAATGTTCCCAGGCTAGGGGCTAGTGAGTTTGAGTTAGTCTTTCTCTCCTTCACCCACCAGTCAAGTAAGGGCGGGTCATGGTGATAATAAAATTTCAACTCAATCTCTGTCAAGTTCTATTGAAATTTTCTAATGCCTTAGGCGTTTACCCCTATCTTTCAAGTTAGACTCGCTACTGCAGAATGCAGAAAGAAAGTACGGTCTAAGAGAAGGAGTCACAAACCTTCAACTCATCGAGGTCGCTTGACTAAGCGCTTTCTCTCTCTATTCGATTTGCTCTTGACGTAGTGGCCCCATTTCTCTAAGACTAAGATCGATAGACGAATGCGCCCCGTGATTAAGAGAAACTTCTTAGTCCCAGAGTCTTGTAACTCACTTTGTCTTGAAACTCAGCGCTGAAAGCCCAGTCAGCTAAGGAAGCTCAGTCAGTTGATAGATGTAACACTAAGCCAATCTGGAAAGTTGAGTAGAATCAATAAAGTTGCATACCTTGAATCTAGCCTACAATCCGATCTTTCTTCTCTTAGTAAATTGATAGTCGTCACTGAGCTATGCTTCTTTGTTGAGATCGCTTGCCTACGCTATCGGGTGCAGTGAGTGCTCTGAATGATGAGTTACTTGTTCAGCGAAGCGGGTCGCCTTTCCCCTTGTTCGGACGTAGCTCTTGCACACTATTGCTAGTGGTCTATTCTTTGATTGATGTGCTGCTTTCAATACGTCTTGAAGGACTAGCAGTTGCAATGGTTCATGTAGCCAGACCCATTGACTATTCTACACGCTTAGCGAATGCCAGCATTGATTCATAATCAAACCTTTTGTCATCACTCTTTATTGGAGAATGGCCTATAGGGCAAAAGAGAAAGCCATTGGTCACTTCAGTCCTCTAACTGCAGACAGAGCATTACAAGCTAAAAGACTTATATAAAGTTAGCTTGACCTATGTCGCCTGAATAGGGGCTTGAGGAGATAATAGTTTAGTTTAGATTGTGTTACCAGGCCATACTTGGAAAGAGTATACCCAACGGTTTCTAACAAAGAATTTTCCTTCCGTCCGGCCTGCTTCTCTGGCTTCCCGACGAGTTCTGTTACATCCGGCTTGTAAGATCAGGAATTGGCATGGACTTGGTGGAGAGAAACTTATCCGACCTCAACACTTCCCTATGGAGAGTGCGGTGACCGCGGTCTTATCGGTCACAAAGGCTTCAAGAGGTCTTTCTTCTTTATCAGTAGATCCCGTCTAAGTAAATAAAATTAGTAAGCCCTAGTGGACCACCAAGTTTCATCTCTCAAGATTGAATTGAAAGAAGATGCGAATGCCTTTTGACAGCTGCTCAATCAAAGGAATCAACGGGTTGAAGAATGGATTCACCGGCTTTGGATGAGATGAATGTGAGAATCTCCCATATGATGTGAGACGCGAATGCACTAAGACTCCTTACTTCCTTTGAAGAGAAAGCAGGCGAAAGCATAAAAAGCAAGAAAGATGAGTCAAGAGAGGCGGGACTAGTGACATCAGCTTCTGAATAGTCAGACAGAACTGCAACTGCTGGCTTAGCTTTAGTCCTTTTGAGGAGATTCATAAGTATCTTACCTGGGGGGTTCATATACAGGCAGATATAAATCGATATATTAGTTATATTGGGCTTGGCCCTAGAATAAGTAAAGAAAGACTGAAATCCGGACGTCTCAGTCTACAGATCAGTCTTAATCTACAACATAAATTCTGACTGACTTAACTCTCAGATGTGATGAAGGAAGGGAAATGACATACTTCAAATCAGCTACTATAGAGTCCAGGACTCCATTTTCAGGCTTCTCCTGCGAAGTAGTTAATTTTCTTCTTTCTACTGATGCTTTGCCTCTAGCTGATAAAGGATCGGATTACCTTACCATGGAGCGTCATACGTGAATAGCTCAATAGCTAGCTTGACGGCTAAGTCAAACCTCAATATTTCCTCATTCGCCGAAAGCCCTAAGTCCACTCCAATATAGGATGTTTTCAGTCAATCCTTGCACTACTTTCTAAGGCTTTTACGGCTGCAACTTCTGCAACTTCGTCCCTAACTTCCCGGGGAATAGTCAGTGAAGAGGCAGTCAGAGCCAACTGATCAGTTAGCAGATACAGGAAAGGAGAATCTTATCTTCTATTCCTCGGAAGACACGAACACGTTAAGACTTCTTTCTTGACTTTTTTTTATATCCGCCCTGGGAATGGGAATAGATTACCCGGTAAGGAAGCCTAGATAAGAAGCTGGAATAGAGATCAGAGGCATGACTTGAGACTATCCTTTTTTATCGCCATCTGGAATGATAGTCAGCCCTGCAAGGTCAAGTAGCTTCTTCGATTCTTTCGATTCTACGGCTTATCTTTACTCCACTATAACTTAAACTTAATAATAGACTTTAGCTTTCAGCTATCCCTATCTGTTTGTTTTGCTTTCCTTACTCTCTTCCCCCTAGGAATTTACTGAGGAAAGAAAAGGTGCAAACTTCGATCTCATAAGTTTAAAACCTATAGTTTCTATTTTGGTTCAAGCCCTCCCTGAGGACAGACCAGCTAGCATCCTATATCTAACTCTAAGTCCTTAATGCATCTATTAAAAAGGTGGGAAAGAGAGTTGCAAGCCTGGAAAGAAATGCTACTTTATAAAGGATAGCTGAAAGCGAGAAATGGTCTATAATCTGGAGATAGCTCATTCTCTTTAGTTGCAATCCCATCCTTAGAATGAGGTGAGAAGTTCTGAGTTTTCTTTGTTGACATGATATATTGATAGTCTTACTGCCAAAATAGGATTGCTCACTGAACTCCTCAAACATGAAATTAGAGCCATTAATAAATCGAAGGAGCAGACTTAGAAAGCTGGAGCATGACGAAGTCAGCATCAGGAAAGAAGTCTAAGTCATAACCCGAGCAACAAGTAAGATGGATTTAGGAATCCCGTCCTGTGAATGATAAGGTTGAGCATGCTAGCATCCGTTTTCTATTGACTTACGAAAGCATTAATCAGTCAGAAGGAAAAGCAACCTATCTGAAAGCCTATTCTCTCCTTTCCCCCATAAGTCTTACTTTTGCCGTAGCAGATTTTCTTCTACTTTATCCGCTTCTTCACTTCCAAAAGCTAGGGATTCCTTATCTCTTCCTTCCGTGGTAAGATTTTCCAATACCTCTTTAATCTATTACCACGCCCTAATAATCATAATCAATTCCGAAAGCCTTATCTTCCACCGTCAGTATTACTGAGGAAATTACGTAGAAAAGAAGAAGCTACTTATGAGGCAAGGCCTGAGGAAGACTAATTGAAATTCCTAATTATGCATAGATTCGTCTTTCTTACTCTTTTCAAGGCCTTACAGCAGCATAGGAAGTTGCAGCCTTAGTAAAATGATCTCCTTTAGCAGCTAACATCTCAATAGGCTCGGAGAAAGCGTCCTCTCTTCTCCTCAGGGACTCTCCGGCTCTTGGTAGCTACGTCTTCTGTCCGGCTCTAACTCTATCTTAACGGGCTAAGTTACTTCGGAAGTAGCAATGGGCTCTGAAAGCCTCTTCTTTTCTCAACTCTGTTTGATTTAGAGTTACACGTCAGTCCTGAAGAGTTCATTCTATTTAGTTAGCGGGTAAATCCTAAGGAGAGTCTCGGACTTCCTCCTCTCAGGTATACGGGCTAGCAGGTACAAGCCTGAGTCTTAAGGTAGTATGAGAAGTAGGATTCGAAGTTACAGGGCTTGACCTCAGATAGGTTTGGGTTCCTCTTTGCTAAGGAAGAAAGAGCAAAGAAGTCTAAGTCAGAGCTACCGAAGACTATAGCATTAATCAGTCAGAAGCCAAAAAAATATAAGACTTCTAGCTTGAGAAACAAGTTAGTTAGATTTTGTGTTGATACAATCCCGACAGGATGAAATTTCATTTATCACGTTCTTTCAATCCGAAAAGAAAGTCAGAATTGATGTTACAGTTTACGGAGAAAGAGAAGCCATCAAAGGCCTGATAATAGCCTTATTAGTTGCAGATCGCCAATGCTTATAACTTCCTGTTATACTTGCATGTCTCGAGCTTATTTTATAAATCCTGTCAGTCTTAACTGTCCTATAGAAGGGAATCCCCGGGAATAGATGAAATGGGCTTGGGATGTGATTCAATGGGACTAGTCCGATCAGAGGCTGTCATAGCCTCAGTATGTTACCAGGGTTCATCAACGGGATAAGGCACGAACGCTATCAGATGCCAAGCTTTCCTTCTGTGCTGTATGGTACTATCTGTGATGTATGGGCTTTAGCTGCTAGAATAAATGAAGCCTTAGAATGACCTATCGCGCACAACAGCCAAAAAGATAGCAATTGAGCTCTTCTAGTGGATTCACCCGTAAGATTAATATATGAAGTAATGGACTTTTCAGTCTTTCAGTAGAGCCATAAGCTGTATATGGAGTATGGAAGAAGACTCATGTCTTTATTAACTTTAGTCGACCTGTAAGCCTTATATTCTGTCCTTGATGGACTTCCTTACGCGCCTAACTCTAAGTTTGAAAGAAGAAAGCCACTTTTAAGCTTGGCCTTAAGGACGAAGCGAAGTAGCAGCCGTAGAAGATAATCCAATCCTGCAGTAAGTTTGAAGATGCTCGAAGAGGAATTTATAACTGACTTGATAGAGTTAGGTTTGAGCTCTACTTCTAGGAGCGGACATCGATCTCAATAGTTGAAAACAGCTTTTTCTGGCATCATATTGCAGATTGGCCTTTTAGAGCCTCTAGCGAACAAGAGAACGAAAGATAGCTATTTCGGATTTCGCTCCTATATTAACCGTTCCTGACGGAGAATCCTCCCTTTCAGAAGTCTTTTGGTGTATTATTACCTTCGGTAGATTGAGCAGCAGGCAAGAATTCTAGCTTCACTCTTACTCTTCTTCATTAGTTAATTTTGGCTTCTCAGCCTATTCCCCTCCGTTTCATCCATTCCAACATCCAGAAAAACTGAACTTGAAATCAATCCAATAAGCCAGGGCGCGGCTTAGGACCTATTCGCCGGAAATCTCCTCCCATGGATTCACTGCCAATCCCCAGATCTACCATATCCTGTATCTTATCTGGCTCTGTAGTAAGTTAGTGAGGAAAGAGTTTCATCTGATCGCTACTGATGAGTAAATGCCGTTGAAGGTAATCCTTTCCTTCTTCTATCTGAGGATATACCATTGAAAAGATCAGATTCTACTTGATCCGTGAACTGACTATTGCTATTGAATCAGCTACGAAGGACGAAATGCCATAGAATCAAATCATCTCCATTGTCCGATAAGATACTATAGAATCTCATCCAACTACCGCCTCCTCACAGGAACAGTAGGGAAGACTGAGGAATTTCTTCTAAGAGAAGATGTTTACGGCTAAGAGATCCAATTGATCTTCCCTAGGCTGATCCATTTCAACACCCAATTGGTAGCAAACAAGAACCGTAACTAAAAAGCTACTCACTCTAAAGGCTTACGCTAAGGCAGGCCTAGTCTTAGAAAGAGTTGCAGATTCCTAAGATTGAGAATCCCGAGGTAACTCATTCTATTGCTACGAAAGCCCGACCTTCTTTTATTTATAGATTGATAAATCCGTTCACACATCAGGATACTTGTAGGAGGTGATTGAGAGGAGAAAGACTTAAGTCATTCTCTTTGGATACAAGCCCGTACTGTGATTGAGTTGAAAGAAAGTAAGAAAGTCTGGAAGTTGAAAGCGATCAGGATGTATAGGGGACTCGTTAGGGAAAGAGCATCTTCGAAGCAGCATCGAATTCCATTATTTATGGATCACCTTCTTAAACTGAAAGCTCTCAAGCGAGGGGAAAGAAAGAGATTAGAAAGCCATAAGTCGTGCTAGCAACCGTCCTACTGTCTTGGCTCCTTTGCTTCGCTTGGAACGCTTGCTTCCTTCTTTCCCGAAGCTGATTAACTAGCCTTCTTCCCTCTCCGTGGGGTATCCTAAGAGAGATCTCTTATCTTATATAAGTCATTCCATACCCCCTCGAGTCAGGAGTTGTTGCCCTAATGTCAGTTCCTTCGCTAGCCTAGTGAAGAGTTAGCCGTCAAAGGCTTTGAAAGCAAGTCAAGCATTCCAATCCCAGCGTTTGAGTCAATAGCTATTGAATATAGTTCGTGACTGACCCTGGAAGTCAATTCACTCTCCTCGATAAGACTAATAACCAGACAAAGAATTCGATCTGCTTCTGACCCTGTGATGAATGAAATAGAAATAGAGGAATTCAATCCAATACTGAATAGACTTATTACGGATCTACGCCTTTACCTTGGACTACTTTAGAGCTCCTTTTGTATTGTATGCCGCTTTATCCTGCTCAGTAGAATCCAAATTCTCTTTCCGTTGACTTGAGACTTGACTTTCTCAGTAGCTCCCCTGTAAGTTACAAATCTTACTAGCAGCTGTAAGGCCTTTGGAAGCAAGTCCGTTTAACTTGGTTACGTCTAACTAAAACCTCAATCTCACCGGACGCTGTAAAACTCATCCTCATATGATTGCTAAATATGTCATTGAAATTAGTATTACCAGGACGTTTAAGTCAATTTCGAAGTCTTCATCTCTGCCAGACTGACTGTCTTGCTTGAGATTTGTTGCTTGCCTACCTAATCTGACAAAGCTGGAACAAAACCAGCAACCTTTGACTCGCTTCGAGTCAATCAATTCAAGACTGCTCTGCAACCATACTTTGGCATACGACTTCTGACCAAAACGAATTCCATCCTTAACTACTTCTTTTTCTTTATCCTACATTCTGTTGAACTTCAATCATCAATCTCTTGAATTCTCTCTGTACCGAGGTCTAAGTCAATAGCAAGACCAAGAAAAGAAGATGAGCTTTCTGCTTACTCCTTTCTCTGGTCAGGAAAGTCAGTAACTTAATCACTGGCTTCTCTATCCGAGTATGGCCTCAATCTAAATAGTGAACTCGGGCTCTCACTTTCTGCCCGGATTGGTAAGAAGTACTTAGACTGAGACTTCTGGGACTGCTTAGGGGTCTTCAATGAATTCAATCAGCTCCCTCTTTTAACCGTAAGTCAAACTGAGGATAAGGTTGCAGCTGTTTGAGGAGTCTGTTGAAGTTTCATATCTTTCCGCCTATTGGACAGTTAAGACTGACGGCTTGAAGTGATAGTTAGAGGGACTTTTCTCAACTACAACTGTTTGGGACGCTCCGGCACCTTAAATGCGAGAAGTGCGCTATTTCCCCAATCCAAATAGTCAAAACTCACGTAATCGTAATAAGAAGAGTTGCTTTCTCCCTTTTTCTTCAGTCAAGTTCAGTCAAATCCGAAGCAGCTACGCCTATTGAAAGAAGAAATCTTCCCTCGTCCTTTAACCTGGACTCCATTCTTCCTCTAGAAGGATAATGGGATCCAGACTATAATCAAGCTATGATCGTCAAATTTCATATAGAAAGATCAGGTTATTGCGCATCATCCGGTCTATCGCTCCATTTGAGAGTGACATAAGCCTGCCTTTCCCTTATGGGAAGGAAGAAACTTCACCGCAGGGAACTGGCCTCACAGAGCATCATAGTCAGCACGATAGCTCCATAGTAGCCACGGTAGCTTTGGTTATTACAGGAGAACGCGCCCATTCATGCAGAGGATCTACCGGGATTATCGACTCCCCTAATGTATGTATAGGGCAGGAGCCAGTGTTGGCTTGTGCGAAGTTGACAGGGGTGGTTGATAAACACGTATTATTGGGATGGGGCAGCAGGAAATGGATACAGTTCCCCCACCGGAGCCCGCTGTTGGTAGGCCTCTGTACAAGTGATTGAGTTGAAGCTTGGGGTATAGAGCGGAGCGGGACACAAAATAAAGTTTCTATTCAATTCCCTACTCAACACGGTGCCTTAAGGCGAGTTTATGAGCTAATACGGCTGGCTTACTTTTCATATGTGGAGGTAACCTGACGTTAAGCACTGGGGCCAGTCACAAAGGAATAGGCTTTTTAAGATATACCGTTTCAGCTTTCCGCTTCGAAATCAAGCTAGAAAAAGACTAATCAAGTGCTGTCCTAATGAAATGGCTGACAGTAGATCAGAGGTTTCGGCTTGGTTTACCGAGTATTCTTTGATGAGGGCTTGGATGGGACAATGGCTTGACTATGTCAGGTGGTACCATACGACTGCAAGCAGTCAGTAGGTAACTCTTAAAAAGTTATTTGACGCTCCAGTTGTTAAAAGACACTGGAAAACTTCTCGTTCAGATCCACTGTTAGTTCGTTTTGGATTAATGTGGCGTCTGTACGATGAAGTAGGGCGTCAAGGTCTGGCTTTGAAGGGCATTGCTCTTCCTTACGTCTCACAAGTTCATTCTGTAGTGATACTAGCGAAGAAGGAATATCTAAATAAAGGAGACTAGAGAGGTCTTTTTGCTTGAATCGGGAATGGCGGGACTGATTGACCTGTGTCACTTCCTTGCATCAACAGGAAAGTGCTAAGACCGGCCCCATTATTCTATCAAAGAGCCTAGCAACAACCTATGCGAATAAGGCGAAAACAGCTTCCTTCTCAAGCAGGGAAAACAAAGGCATTCGATGCATCTCTAGGGTTCGAACTCCGGGAACGCAGAGGTTACAGGACTAAGCCACTACTCAAAAAAGATTGAAAGATCAGCGGTTTCGAACATCACCTATGATAATTCAAAACAGCATTTCTCTAATTAAATGACTTTCAAGATAGGTTATCTTCTCTATATCTGGCAATGGTCAGCATTCTCCAAGAGGCGAAAGACAAATCCCAAGTCAGATCAAAATTTGGGTGATCAAAAGATCATGATCCGGAAAGACGAGATGCTTACTTAAAGAACCGTTGTTTTCGCCCTGGGATTTCTCCAATCTTCTACCGAGAGGCCGCTGGAGTTCCCGCAGAAGAGGAAGAACAAGAGTCTGGTTGCGCTTCGGGACGACTTCCCCTACCACTACTGTTAAATAGCGCCCTCTTCTCTTAGTATAGTAAGCTGGCGGGCTTCTCCCAAGAGAATGCCTTCACTCCCCCTTAAGACGCCTATGGAGAACTAAGGTACCATTAGGAGTATCCTTTCCGAAGGCAGGGGGAGCTCGAAAACAACAAACGCCACTATTAGTACTTCCTCAGAGCGATTGAACTAGCCTTTTGACTAAATAGATATGGGCATAGAGAGGGAATCCTGAACTACAGGAAAAAGGGAGAGCTACTTGCCAGCAGAAGTCAAGAAAGAAGCAAAAGCTTTCGCATGTAGTCACTCAAATCCCTTTTTTTTTACGTAAGTAAGCCTGCTGGCCTTGGGAAAGACTCCTTCAAGGGTCTTTCAAACTCCACAATACTCCTGCTCTCTCACTGGCTAGCTTCTTCCCTGGCCTACCATCCAAGGGCAAGGGAACTCCATAGCAGTTTCCAGAAGAAGATATCTAAATCCTACTCCATATATGATATGGAAAACATGAATCAATCTATCTATTTAGACCCACCATAGAATCTGATATCAAGTCCTCCTTCCTTTCATGCTTCCTGCTGCCCTCTTGAGCGGATTAAAGCGAGGTTAGTTAAGGTTTGGCATATCTGGGCTTCCGCTGTCGCATATGTGCTGAGATGTGGCAAAGAAGGAATTTTAATTTCAAGAGGTGCGTCGAGAAGTTCCATACCTTCTTGATAGAGTCCATTGCCTTGCTTGTACTTACTTAAGTCACAAGATTGGTGTTCAGTGTCAAAAAAATACAGGATTTCATTCAAATCATCCCTGCTCCTCGAAGCCTTTCTTCGACGTCAGAGAGTTTGATCGAGAAACCAAGAAAATTCCTAATAGAATAGCGTAGGGAGACTTAAGACGAGATATGTAAAAAATTGCGTTATTAAACTAAAAACAGATTGGGGCTGGACAGAATCTATCAAAGAAGCCGCCCTTCTTCCTTTCGTTTGTGCTTATTTTTCCCATGACACTCTCTGTTGGTCAACAACCATTGGTAAAGAAGACCCCTATTCTATTGGGTTGGGCGACAAAGTGGACCTTTACCCGAAGCGTAAAGCGGATTGACGCTTCCAAGCCAAGCCCACAAAGGCGAACGAAATGACGTATATAGATAGATAGCGCTACTGATGCAACTGTACAAAAAGTTGTCTAGTGATCCGACGGTGCCGAGTAGAAGAGAAGGTTTTCCAACGGGGATTCTTTAGGTCTTCCGTGAGAGGGGCCCTGGAAGGAATATAGGGGATCCCCCCTACCCCGAAAGATCATGCATGATTGGGTAGAAACCAGGCCCATATCATGATCTTTCTTTTTGCGGCATTCCCCCTAACCTCGAGGTCAAAGTCAAATGGGAATTGGATGAAAAACAAAATTACTATTTACCAGTATGGGTCACAACTAGACCCAAGTGGTCCGGCCCGTTATTCACCCCACGACTGGCTGGAGATTGAGTACTCAGATAAATCTCCAGATGAGCTAACATATTCGATGGAAGGGCCCTCCTCTTCCAGTAGTTCCGGCGAAATCGCCAATTCGTTCACCACGAAAGAAGATCTTTTAGATCAGATCGGCCAGATCCTCAATGAGAGGATGACCGATATAGGTCTGGAACTTCCACCGCAAGTCCCCATGAGGGATTTTATCTGTTTTAACTTATTAGGAGAAGAGACGGTGGGGGCACTAGACCCCTCTCTTCTTACCGCAGTCTTAGCCGATTTACAGCTTTCCAGTCCTATTATCAGTTGGTATTGGGAGCTTACCTTCAAGTCGGTTATGTTGTTACATAATGTTATTATATGATCGAAATGGACTTCTGCGGCATTCCTCCTAACCTCGAGGTCAAAGTCAA